CTCTCTATCTTTAGATATCTAGAGAGAGAGAGAGATCCGCTGCGTGAGCAACCCGACTGTGCCTTACATGTGCTCTACAGGCCGCACTCCATCTTTCTTCCCAACGAGCCCATTTTTCTTTTGATTTGGAAGACGGGCGTTGCGTTCGAAAGGCATGGTTTTCAGTATGTCTCCAGATAGGGCCCCCACTAGTCCGGCTAGCTAGTGAGCGGTTCTTTCGGGCGAGAAGCGGGCATCTCCCGCAACGCAAGCTGCATTGTTCGCCACTATCCGAGAAGCAAAAGATTCGAGAGTCCAGGCTGAAAATACATGCATAGATAGTGGTCTAATGACAAGGGCCGACGACGGAAGCTCGGGACGGAGCCGTATGATGCGGAAGTCTCACGTACGGTTCCCTGAGAAGGGAGTGGCTACTACCTACTGGAGCTTCGACCAACTACCATCGGTCAATTCCGCTTTGGGGCCACCCCTTACTCTACCATTATTATAGGGGTATGGGGTTCGAGACAAAGAAAGATCAAGGCAGCATATCAGTTTTTCCTTTATACTTTACTGGGATCCGTTTTTATGCTATTAGCTATTCTGTTGATTCTTCTCCAAACAGGAACCACCGATTTACAAATATCATTAACCACAGAATTTTGTGAGCGGCGCCAAATCTTTCTATGGATTGCTTCTTTCGCCTCTTTCGCCGTCAAAGTGCCTATGGTACCAGTTCATATTTGGTTACCCGAAGCTCATGTAGAGGCACCTACGGCAGGATCCGTCATCTTGGCAGGAATTCTTTTAAAATTGGGAACCCACGGGTTTTTAAGATTTTCAATACCCATGTTTCCCGAAGCGACACTTTGTTCCACTCCTTTCATTTATACTCTAAGCGCGATTGCTATAATATATACTTCCTTGACCACTTCAAGACAGATCGATCTTAAGAAGATCATTGCTTACTCCTCAGTAGCCCATATGAATCTGGTGACTATTGGTATGTTTAGTCGGGCGGCGGCCGTTAGGTCACCTATTTTGAGTTATGGACACACAAGGCCAAAACATGTGTGCCGGGCGTGCGACCCATCAACCTACTAGCAATGGGGGAGAAAACATAGCATGTCGCAACAAAAGCTTGATTCGAGGCGTCAGCAAAACACTGCCGTCTGTTCCAAAAACAAAAGCCCCTTAGCGCCCCGGGACGGGAGTGGGGGACGGCCCTACGCGCAGGCAACAGCAGCACCAGCTCTACGAAGTCAGAATCGAATCTTTCTGTTGGCTTTCCCAAAATCAAAATTCATTCGTGAATCAGAATGAAAGGGCTAGAAGCGAGCGCTTCTAGCTACTTCGCCTGCTTATTATTATGGCGGAAATGAACGTGCTATTTTCAAATCGATTGATAGATAGCCTGATCTGTTCTGATAGATCGAAAGAGTCGAAATGTCTCGAGAGGGAATCCATCAATAATAAGGAGAAATCTCCTATTTCTATCTATTCTTGATCCATCAGAAAGAAATCGATATGTATCTGATGGAGTCTACATCGTACGTAGAGCGCCCAAGCGCTTTTTAGGCCTGCTCCGTTCTCTTATCCATCGGTCCAATGCACTGGGCTCATCTCGTGGAGGGAAAAGCCAAAATTGAGTTGTAGTCTTGTTGTTCGCCGCCTCGACGCATTCCCTTCTCTCCCCGGCATCGTCCCACACAGAAAGAAAGAGCGCAGAGCCCCGGCCCGACCTGTGGGTCCGCTAACGTAAAGCGAGGAGTTGAGCCTGAACTGGCGAACCGAAGTCACTTTCGGAACCATACTTCCTACAGCTAACACGTGTCCAGCGGGAACGCGCAGCGCAACCGAACGTGAGCTGCTATACCGAATCCCCCGCTGGCCATCGGGGACCGAGTGGTAAGGCCATGATCTGCAGGGGAACGGATCACTCATTCTTCCATTGGGGACAGGTGCACGAACGACAACTCCAAACGTCACACATCCGTCGCCTACCTACCGTTTAGGTGGCACCAGCGAGATCCAGCTAAGGTAAGGAACTTCGTGTCGCGGCTGCTCCACTCCGCCGCGGTCTCATGAACTGAACTTCGTTGCCTTCCTGCGCGCGAAGCGAATTGGCGCTGTGCTGTGGGTCAGTTTCGGGGCGGGGAGCGAAGAGAGACCAGAAGAATGATTCATTTGGATCGACGAGCTTTTTCAGCCCCAAAACTCAGAATCAATGGAATGAATGTATCTAAGGCTATCCATGAAAAGATCTATTCTATCTGTATAGATGGGGGATCTCTCTATACATAGAAAATCGTTTTATGGCATGATATGATCGCCTAGCCGTAGCCGCATATCAGCTGCGCTCAATATGCGGGATTTCTGTTGGATCTGATCTTTCGGGAAGCTTTTGGACCTAGCGAAAAGGACTTTCAGCCTTTGCGCAAGCAAGCAAAGTCGAAGCTTTGCCAGAAGCAAGACGAGGAAGCAGAGCTGTCGTATAAACGGTAGCTTCCCCCGCCCTACTTTGATTCAAAAGAAAGGCGAAGGAAGGGTTTTTTGGCAACAAGCAAACGACTTTCTATCATAGTTGCAAGGGTTCCAAACCTTAACTACAACATGTTGTACCAAAGGCTTCTTTCGGTTGGTTGAATAAGGGGGCCGTTCAATCTAAGACAGCGCTGTCTTAGATTGAACGGCAATAAGATAAGTCGACGTTCAATCTCTAAGGCGGGTTTCCGCTGAGAACGGAATAGTGTTCGTGTCCAAAGGTGAATAAAGCCCTAGCTTCTAGAGTTCGCTGCTTTTCCCAGGCCGGAGAAGGGCTTATACTGATCGCCTTTGTTTGATATGTTCATTCAGTACCAATACAAACTACAACTACACTAAAGTGGAAGGGCTACTATAGAAGCTAGAAGTAGCCTCTCGTAAAGTAAGTAGTCGGCCTAATCAAAGCGTCACGACAACAAAAAATTACCCTGATGAATCGAATGGAATCTTAATTCAATAGGGGGCCGCCTACCAATCAAAGAGGCTGGAAGACTTTCCACTTCATTGAAAAAGGGAAGGGGAGAGGGAAGCGAAGCTTAGCGAGCTTTCTGCCGGCCGACCACTACATAAGCCGCTGGCGTCGAGCTTTCTCCGCCAGCTTCCTTTCATTCGCTTCGCGGGAGCCGCACAGCACATAGCTGGAAGTCAGAGGGCCCATACTACCTGCCTAACCCCTCGCTCCGAGGGACCGTAGATCGGAAAGCGCCTTCTTAATCACCCCATTCATCCAAAAGAGAAGGGGCCTATGTATTTGCATGACCCCTGCAGATTTTACTCTATCTACACTCGGAGCCAATCCCCTATCGGTCCTGCCACCACGCCGCAGAACGGGAGCTCGTGTGGAACCTTTTCTTTCTGGCGTAACTGCGGTGAAACGTAACAAAATCTTACGGTCGCGTAATAGACCGGAGGTACGGTAAACTCGGCCAAAATATGACACCCGAAGGGCCCGGCGCGCACAATCCTATCCTATCTGAGTCCGAGTTTACCCTTGCACTTCGGACAGCCGTCCGTAGCATCATAAGGAGGACCCCCTTTCGAGGTAAAAAAATGGTACGGTACATAGGAGGCTGGTCTTTCTCAACGTGGTGTATAGCACGAAAAACCTTTCGATACAAGATAGGGCCGTTCACATGAAAGAAGAGAAGAAAGACTTTCTTCTCTTCTTTCTCTTTTTCGAGGGTCTTATGGGGGGAGGGGGGACATTCGGGCGCATTTCTCAAAATCCTCCACTGCATCCAGGATCACAAGTGGAACGCTAAGCAGGGGTGGGAAGGCTGCGAGCTCCGCAACAAAAGCGAAGCGAGCCCCTGACTCACCTCTCTCTAGAAAGCCCTATTAGTCAAGCTTGAAAGCCGTTGCGCGCTAGTAGCGCACATCCGTTTTTCAGCTGGCTTCAAAGTGCTAGTTGTAGCGCTCCCGCGCCCTTTGTATATAAAGGTAAGGCTCTTCTGTGGAGTCGCACTCCACGAGTCTTGTCTTCCCTCCAACGACTAGCTTCCTTCCCTTTCTTGTTCCGGTCCGACAACGAGAACGCTGCCCTGTCCTTCTCCTGCCGTGGAAGGACTTCAGCCTGTGGTGTGGTCCAACCCATGGGCGGAGTCGCCCTCATCCCCCCCATTGCTCAGTGCTCCCTGCTGCTTCGCAGGGCTTTACCCGTCCCCGGCGTGGACGCGGGCTTCTATAAGAGAATGAGAAGCTCTCAACACAAGAAAACGCGAACCGCGCGGAGCCCACCCGAGTTCGTTTTCTGCCGCCACTGGCCGGCCGCTGGGGAAACACAGCCCGGCCCCCTCTCGGGAAACGGGGGTCCAACAAGCACTTGCTGCAGAGGGGGCCCACAAGCACCCGGCCCGCCCCTTCCTTCTTCTTCAGTAAAGCCGACCTTTTTTTCGCCAGTGCTGACGCAGTGCGCACGTAGATAAGGAAAGCCAAATCCCAGTGGGGGGCCGGTGCCTTTCTTTTACGGCCTAAATTCCTATTTGTCAGCCGTGGGGAACTTACTGCTCGGTCGGGAAGAGGGGAAAGGCTTGGGCCTACCTATCCCGATAGGACCTCATAAAGGAACGGGAGCTGTTGAGAGGTTCCATATTGCCGAGCCGAAGGGCAGCACTTCTGTACGTGATCGTAGTATGTCACGTCGTCTCGTCCCCGCAGCATTGAAGAGTCTCTATGCACTATTTCCGGTTCACTGATAAGGAAGATAGAGTTGGGGTGGGGGTGACGGATGTGATACGTCAAGTATGACCCGGAGAGATACATGCTAACTATGGGTAGAAAGCAGGAACCATTATGTAAAGAATTTCGGGGGGTTACAGATCTCTTATACTACCATCGATCGACAGAGCGGAACAACCAGAAAAAGAAGTGAAGTTAGAAAGCCGTATGATAGGTGGTAACTATCTTGTACGGTTCGGGGGGTAATCGGCGTACTCGTATCAGTGGGGGGGAATCTTTGGCTCTATCGAACATACAGGGAATTGGAGGTAGCATTCTACCGATGTTAAGTCATGGACTGGTTCCTTCAGCCCTTTTTCTATGTGTTGGTGTTCTATATGACCGACATAAGACTCGACTTGTTAGATATTACGGAGGTTCAGTGAGCACCATGCCGAATCTCTCTACCATTTCCTTCTCTTTCACTTTGGCCAATATGAGTTTACCTGGTACTAGCAGCTTTATCGGGGAATTTCCCATCTCAGTAGGAGCTTTCCAAAGAAATAGCTTAGTAGCCACATTAGCCGCGCTTGGGATGATTTTAGGCGCGGCGTATTCCCTTTGGCTATATAATCGTGTGGTTTCTGGAAATTTAAAACCTGATTTCCTCCATAAATTCTCCGATCCAAATGGCAGAGAAGTTTCCATATTTATACCTTTTCTTGTTGGAGGGGCGACCGCCCGTTGAACTACCAAAGAAAAAGGGGTAAACCAATGTGATCATGACATTGTAGGTGCTTGCGATGGGACGGATGCGACTTCCCTCAGTTGGTTTGGGTGGCATAGCCCGTTGCAGAAGTCCCCCCTTTTTTGATCCATTTCTTTAGTCTTTAGGGAGCCAAAGCTTGACTTTACTAATAAAAAAAGGCTGGCGCAGGAGCGAAGCCGCTTTACCGAGTTTACGAAGGGAAGGGGCGCTCACCTTTTTTTTTTGGCTGAGCCGTATCTTGCTGGGTGGGACCAAGAGAAAGAAAGGACGGGGGGCAACCATGCATGGTACTTCTCGACCGTGTCTCCGAGGGACAGTTGAACGAGCGACTCATGAATGCTGCCGGGTTGGACGAGCCAATAACTCGAACGCCTTCGGTCTGTTTTTTGAGCAAGAATCACAGCGTTACCTTACCTTCACCATGATACGGACTCCAAGTTCTTATGGCGGAGCACGAGGAGATTTATCATCAATATGATGATGGGAATGGAAACCAGAAGCACGACCGGGGTCCAAGATAATAAAACCATCAATAACAGTAACGTAAGCATGAGACTTTTTGGTAGTACCGGTGAACCAGATGGCCGCGGCGATGGAATCTGGGACGGAGGACTCGTAGTATCTCTCTAGATCTGGCAAAAGCGAAAGACCTCCTAACGTAATTCGAATGGGGGCGGACCTGACCGCTGAGCCCCTGTGGTTGCGAGCTGGAGCTGCCATAGCTTATGGCTAGAGCCATGGGGGGCCCCAGCAGAGAGAACAGTAAGGATAACGAGCGCGGAGCCCGCCAAGCGGGCGGCAGGAGCAGCGGGCAAGTGCTTGGTAGGCCAACAGCCCAGTGAACCGGGCGGGGCACTCGACGAAAGGGGGGCACACTGAGCAAGTACGAGAAATTGGCCCCGCTCCGCTTTATTAAAAGCAAGGACCACTACGGGAGGTCAAACCAAGGACCTATGCAAGTCGGGACTCGTCCCCGGTCAATATTGGATCAAACAATAGGGGGCCGTAGCACTGACCTCTTTTTTTATTGATTCAATACAATTAGGGGAAAAGATCGTACAGTTCCCTACCGAGACAAGAGAAAGTCTCAACGGATCCTCCGCGCGCTGGGCATACCTCTTCTGTGCGTCTTTCTCGTGGCGGGAACAGAACAACAGGGAAAGACCCGGCCGACCCGCCCCTGACTATTAAAAGCTCGAGGGCGAGCTTTATTTAAGAGAGAATGGGGAGTGAATCGAATCCGTTTTCGTTCTTGGTTTGGTTCGGGCTCCTCTCGATCTTATTCGTAGTTAGGAAGGGGGAAGGAGTCTAAATCAATGGACATTAATGAACCATCATTGATGGACGTTGCACATGACACACGATCAATTCGACTCAAGGTCCGGCGCTAATAGAAGTAGCGGACTCTCCTAGTAGCGAAGGAAAAGGGCAGGGCTTTTTTCGTCGTAATAGTGGGCGGGTCTCATGAGATCTATGCCGGCCGTCGGAATCAAATGAAGGTCGCAGCAGAGCTGCGGGGCATAGCGGCGCCCTCGCCTGGCGCCATTCCCGGACCTAGCAGCAGACGGGCAGGCCGGGCCTGAATTCAGACCAGACTCTTCTTTGTTTGAGCTGTGCTCCCACGCACGCAGACCGGAAGATCTCTGTTGTCCTGGACTGGACAAGTACGTAGAGATCTTCGTGGGACCGGGGAGGGAGTCTCAATCGATCTTTTCTAGGATTCCTTATCACGCCACGCACGGAGATCTTTCCATTGTCAGAGGGCTCCCCCCTTGAACAGACTCTTAAAGGTTAGGTTACTACCTGCCTGCCTCTACGGAAGAGGTTGACTTTGTACCGCCCGGAGGTCATATAGATCGGAACCCGGAGCGATAAGAACGAAAGGGTTGGTGTGGCCACTGCTACACCTACTGGCGCTTCAAAAGGCTTAGATTCTACGCTACTGAAAGCCTTTTTTTAGGTCGGGGGGTGTAAGCCCCGAAAGCCTTTGGTACTTCGGTAGGGCGAGCTGCCCTTTTTCAAAAAAAAAAGGTTTGGAACCCTTCCCCTATTTCTGCATTTCATTCTCTATTCGGCCCGCCTCAAACAAAATGAGAAAAAAGGAGAGGCCTATTGATTCGAAGTCACTACGAAAGGGTCGGTCAATAGCATAGCTCTTTCTTTCCCGGGTCTCCTTTCGAAGGAGAAAGGCCTTCGCATTCCTAATCCGGTGGGGGGGGCCGGACGGCTTTGTTTGCCCCAGCTTGGCGAATCGCATCCCCGCGCAACGACATTGTTTGTGCGCCCCTTACCGTTCTCGCTCAGTGTTTGCAACGGCTGGGGAGGCAGTCGTAGAAGCGAAGCCTATCGCCACGCCGACCATCAAATACGACCTTCTCAAAGATTTGATGGAATGGCCCCAAGAGCGCTTATGTCATATGGGAACTCATGGCTGGAAACAATCCTTATGGTTTTTATATCCGGTAGGAATAATAAAAATAAAAGTCCAGGTTGGTTGGTGAGCCTAGTGATAGGAAACTATCTAGCTTGGTTCGGAGAGCACTTGTTGGGTTAAAGATTTTTTTGTTGCTAAATGTTACGGCCTAAATGCTAAACTATTGACCCTACTTGTTCGGATGGGTGTTCACCCCAAAGTGTTCCCGGACCACATGCATACATCCGTAAGTAACTTAGTGCAACATGGCAAATTTCATTGAGAGGAATCAGTAAAGAAAAGAAAAACGAACATCTTACAACACAACATTAGTATTTGAGAGATTGTCCTCGGGCTAAGGAGTGTCCACATGAGTTCGTTGAGGTGTCTACACAGGAATAAAAACCTCTTTTATATTCTGTCGAGAGTTCGGATTGCTCCACCTAAGTCGAACGAAAAGGAGAAAGACGAAATTCTAACTAGTTAGAAGAAGGCTCTTTGGCAAATTCTTTAGATCTGGGTAGAGTCTCGCTCAGTAAAGAGAGTTGTAGATTCGTAAGATCATGGGTGATTGCCGAAAAATCATCAGAACACCAACCATGAGAAGTGAAGATCAATTGCCGATCTCTTCACGAAAGGATTGGTAAAGGCCCTCCTTTTTCTTCTCACTCGCAAACAGGGAATGATCGAGATCCATTCTCCAGTTTGAAGGGTAACATGTAGAAGTGATTGTTTGATTCTTCCGTCGAATTTTATAAAAAATAACAAGAGAAATCTAATTTCTCTTAAGGGTCTTACTTTAGCCCTTCTTTTATTATTAAGGTTAGGGAGCTTTTCCTCTTTTGAGGATGTATTAATAATCTTGAAATATATTATATCAAGTCAATAGAATGTTGCATTCTTTTGCTTCACAACTTTGAGTTCTAGATTTCGATAGGGACAACCACATCAGTTCGAAAGAGAAGGGTACCGTGGAGGGAAGTTGTTCGAAATAGAAAAGAAGAATGAGGTCATGATCGGAAGCGAATGTGGTCCCCACTTTTTGAATAGTGTCCTGCAGATGGTCTTCCCAATCCGAGTCGATTAGGAAAAGATCCAGTCTGCATCGGATTTCCATTTCCTTCCCTTTCCTCATGTTAGACCAAGTGAAAGAAGCGCCATAGAGTGGGAGGTCAACCAAATCACAATCAGCAACGGGATCCGCGAAATCTTCAAGACCTCTTCTCTGATTTTCGGCCTGTAAAGTCAGAACCCCTTTCATATTTGATTGCATAAGGCATTCATTTGACTTTCCACTAATGCACCAAGCAAGGTAGGTTGGAAACGGTATGGATGAATCTGAGCTCATTCTATAGGTCTTGCTTGTGAGAAACTGATGCTGGAGCATAGACTTATGTAGCCATCCATTCCAAGTTGTGGTCTAGGGAGTGTATTCTATAGTGATGGTCTAGGTTCCAATGTGAGTTGGGACAGCCTTTTTTTTGATTTGTTTAAATTAATCCAAGAGCCACCATCTCTACTTTTCGAAGGAACATAGCAGCTGCCAGCATCTTTTTATCCATTTTTCTTTTTTACATCTCGATTACGTCCTCTTTGACTTGAGTTTCCTGGAGCAAAATCAGATATACTTTTTCTTGGATTTAATGAAGTCCGAGACAGCCCTTTGCGAAGCTCGCCCATTCAAAGCCCTAAAGTTCCAAGAGGCCACTATCGTGATTGAGAATGAGCCGGGCGAGGGGGAGAGATGGAAGGCCTCTCCTTTTGAACCTTTGATTCCCCCTTTTTCATTTCGCCGTTGAAGCTATTCCCTGCTTTGTCTTTTCCGTGATGTCAGGAGCTACACTTCTTGCGATGTTTGATCATTTTCTGTTTGCATTCGTCTGGAATTTGGTTTCCAGGGCTGTTGAGAGTTCCAATTTGAGCATTATTATCCGGTGGATAATCTTCCGATATTCGAAATTAGCATGAGTTTCATCAAAATGAACATATAAAGATGGGCTGGAAAGCTGCCTACCTGCGAAAGCCGAATAGATCTTATTTTAAGGCTCCCCATTCAAATCAGCATCCTCCATCCTCCAAATCTGGTTGAAATTCCACAACTCCGTATGGGCTTGAAGCTGGTGCTCACGCAGAGCTTCTAGAACAGTCTCTACGTGTTTCAGATACTCCTCTCCCAGGTCTTGCTATAAACCCTACCAACGTGTGCTTTTTTTTATTCTAAAATTTTTGACTATAGTCACATCCTCATAAATAGTTCTATGATCTCGGCTAATTTCAGTCTTTCAGTAGTGAAACACGATTTCAGTATTCAATCTATCCCCTTCGTTCTGGAGTTCAGGACTTATTTTCTATGGTCTCTTTTCCTTAAACTTCAGCCCTCTTTAAGCTCTCTTCTAGGGAATTTATTCTTCTTGGTCTAGTAACAAGTCTCGATAAGCTGTCGCAATCAGGCAATTCGTTAAAAGAGATATCTGATCGATCTGTCTTTCAATACTGACTCTTTTCCTCTTTCTGTTGTTTCTGATCTGTATTGCCTTGAAGAAAGAAAAGAGATATTTTACTTCTCGCCCTATTAATAACTTTGTGTCCTATCAAGCTTCCTGACTTTCAAGCTTTCGTTTCAGCGATAAGATACCCTCCTGAAAGAAGCCCTCAATCATCCTCAGTGGAAGAAAGCTATGATAGAAGAAATGGAGGCTCTAAAGAAGAACGACACTTGGGAACTGATCACGTTACCAAGAGGCAAACGTACGGTTGGCTGCAGGTGGGTATATACCCTGAAACACAAAGCGGATGGCTCTATCGAGAGGGCTCGTCTTGTGGCGAAAGGTTTCACACAAACCTATGGCATCGATTATCTCGAGACGTTTGCTCCTGTGGCCAAACTAAAAAAAATTCCATACGAGTCATTCTGTCAGTTGCAGCTAACAGATCTTGGTCACTGCATCAGCTCGATGTCAAAAAGGCCTTTCTTCATGGAGACCTCCACGAATAGGTTTCTATTCGTCCTCCACCAGGTTTTCGAGCTCAGGGGGAGGAAGGGAAAGTTTGAAGGTGAAAAAAGGCGATATATGGTCTCATATATATCTCTCCTCGGCTCCTCGGGCTTGGTTCGAGATATGAAGTTTGGTTATGACGAAGATCGATGGGTTTCCAGAGAAGGAATGCTGATCATTCCGTGTTCATAAAAAGGAAACAAGAGGAAACTACTGTTCTCCTAGTGTACTCAGTTTAGAACTCGAAATTCACAAGTCAAATTATGATATTAGTCAGAAAGGCAGCTAGTAAGCAAGTCGAGTAAGACAGCTATTATTAAGTCGAGCGAGCTTTCGCTAATACTAATCAAAGACGAAAAGCTAAAGTCAGAATTCGCATAGAGATGATAGGCGCTTATCTATCGTGGAGCTCGGTAGTCTTCCTTAAAACCGCTACCGATTCTTGAACAGAAAGCGGTATGCTTGCGAAGACCATTTCTGGTCGAGACGTGTTAATGAAATCCATCCCGTGAAACAAAGTCTCGTTCATTCTTGGGGTGAATAAATAGAGACTACTGCTATACGGTCTCGAACGTAACTTCGGGATCAACCTCAATGAATTATGGCGTAACGGGCTTGGTATAGATCCGTAGCCCGCTCTGGGTCTTTAACCGAAACTGGGACTAGGCATGGAAAAGCTCGATCAACGTCCTCCTCTCCCGAGGTTCGAAATGTGGAGATACCTTTACCGTCACCTGTTAGCTCTGTCCGCCACGGGTTAGCGACATAAAGTGCGAATAAAAGTTCATCGGGACATTTTCTTCGACAACTGAACTATCATCACCGTTCTTAAGCCTAGACTTTTTGGGGGTCATATGCAAAATCTCGCAAAGCTTCATTCTACAAGCATTCCTATTTGAATGAATTTTTTTAAAAAGGTATATGGATTCCGGATCATAAAGAAAGGGAATTTATTCTGCGACCGATGTGACCGAAGATTGAATTGGTACCAACGAACCAGGAACTGATGGAATTGATGATTTGAACAGGGTGCGGAAGAAGAAAGAAAAAGGTAGTTGCAGAGGCTTTTTCTAAAGATAAAGGCTGGAAAGATAAAGGTAGAAATCGAGTTCCAAAAGGAATTGACTCCTCAGAGGGGGTAGGAGAACTAAGCTAAGTAAGAAAGTCTTTCTAGCGGGGGGAGAGCAGAGTTATAGCAATTGAACTCTTTTCCTAAGGGTTATTCCTCTGATTTTGAATAGCCAAGGTCTTTGGGTCTAGGGCAATAAAGAGTTCCGATTGGTAATACATACGAGGCTTAGGTTTTTTTTCCTCAACCGGGAATCTTGCCCGACCCCGAGCAAGGGCCTAATTCACGTACGTAAAGGGAAGGGTGGGGTAGGTCTTTCACTCTTTTTTTTTTACGTCAATAGATGAGTGAAGCGAAGGGACGAGACACCGATAGGCACGAGAGGAGTTCCTTCCAGGAGAGCATGTAATTGAAGAAAAGAAAAACCACACCAAGCTATGGGTGCAATCATTACATATGACTTGGCTATCGGCCTGGCCTTTTTTATTTTTCGCAAAGCTTGGCTAAAAGCCTGATTTTCCTAAATATTGGCTAGCTCAGATAAACATTCCAGCTATTCAAAGAAGGCGGTCCTGAGCGGATGATCTTCGGATTCCATAACAGCACGTCCGGCGGCTATTCAAATGGATCCAGTTCCTACCCGCCCGCAACCCTTCTTGGGAATGGAATCCTATCGACTGGGTACTTTTAGACCAAAAAGATTTGAGCAACTTTCACTATGCGAGGGCTTTGGTCTGCTTCCTTCTTTTCTTTTGAATCACAGGAAATGATTTAATCTCGAACTGGGCCTGACTATTCAGTTGAAGTGAGAGTTGGTTCAACTATCGAGGATAGAAATTTTTAGGAATTTTTTCAAGACTGCCGTCTTTGCTAGTAAGTGGATCGGAACGCTAACGGCGAGGTGCCAACTAACCTTTGTCCCTGTCCCTCAATCAATCAATGGGGCAAGTCGAGGCATGTCTTCTTTCTTTCAAGCAAGAAAGAGTTAGCTCCTTTCTCTGAAAGATGAGGAGAACAACGTCGAAAGGGTTGGACCTGGCCTGCCTACAACCAAAGCGTTAGAAGCCCTTACCTTAATTAAGGAGGCCTTTAGTAAATCTGGAGTGTTCCCTAGCTTGATTCTTTCTTTGCTTCCGTCGCTCAGTGCATCCCCACTACCGCCCCTGACAAACTTTCTGTCTAACTGTCGAGATCTCTTGCTCGGTGTGCTCGTTACTCGTTTAGCTCGGCAAGCAAGTAAGTAATTTTTCCTCAGCGTTTCGTTTCTAAGCTAGGTGACCTGAGCTTGGGGATTTTGTTTAGTTAGTAAGGGAGTAGGCAGGGGGGGAGTAAAAGGGTGGGAATAGATTGTAGTGAATTGTGGGAGTTTCTAAGGAAAGCTATCTTCTCAAAGTAAAATCTTCAAAAGGATGGAGTTCCAGCAAAACCCTTTCTAAGGATGAGGACGTCGGGAGTTCGCTCGAAAGAACTGGCGTACCAAGGGGGATCTTTCGATCACTCTGTTAGATCCAAGGCACGTCTTCATCAAGCTCTCGAACAAAGAAGATATGCACCAAAAAACAAAGAGAAGTTTTTGATTGAGGGGTTGATGTTTAGGGTTTTCTGCTGGAGCCATGATTTCCGTCTCCGCAATGGTGATCCAATGCATGCGCCTATTTGGGGCGACCCCATCCGCCTATTGTCTTCTTCTTTGAGTTTCGCCTGTTTTCTATCGTCTCGACTTTCGGAATTGGCCTGACCCTTGAAGGTCCTACGAAGCTTGTCTCACGCCCCCCTCTCACAATAAAGCTAGGGTTTGTGTAGAAATCGGTCTTCTCAAGGAAAACCCCCCAAATCGTGTTTTGATTGGATCGACTGTGTATGTATGGATCACTAGCAAGAAATCGTTTCTTTTTGAATACCTAAGTTCTGCACGCATTGCAGACGACAAGGTCATGCCCGTCACGAATGCAAAGTGGCGAATAAGGAACCTGGTGTCAACCCGTCACCGAGAATGGCCTATGTTCCAAGAACCAATGCTACCCAGCACCTACCACTGAAGTTAGCCTTCGTGATTCAGATGTTGCTGCTGCTGACATGCAAACCATTGAAGATGGTCCTCGGGGCGAAGAGCTTGAACCAGATAACAATCCCCAAGCTTCTGTTCTTCAACAACCGGAGTATTTAGCTATTGGAAAATCGCCTTCGGTTAACGCAGCCCCTAATACCGGCGGTAGCTCTGCCTCATGGGGACAGCAGGAAGAGGAAAGAGTTTGAAGAAATTTTGTTGATAATCAAGACCCCCTACGGATCATGCACTGGATCCATCCGGCCCGGAATCCAATGAACCGATGGTTAACCCTCTTTTTTTAGTGATTGCCATACAGAGACAAGTTCGCGCTTTTTCCTTAGAAGGAAGGTCCTCAAAGCCTCTTCATTCCAATGATCATGATGAAGAATCCAATAGCTCCTCTCAGGACCCACAATCATCGAGATTTGAGAAAGATTTGAAACCGAAGCCCCCGAACAAGGCAGCACCTGGGTAAGAGCGCGACTACTAGGGCACAATCCAAACTTGGGGCTAAGCCCCACCCCACTATATTTCCAAAATTTCCACAATTGAAATTGTTTGGAATGCAAGGGGCGTCAGCAATGGCCCCACGCGTAGGCGTCTCGACGATCTTGCTCGGACCGGGCTTTAGTCTTTGGTTGTCATCCTGGAACCAATGGTTAGAAGGGCCAACTATGTATCAAAATGGAAGCGGAGATTGCGTATGGATGGATGAATGTCGAACATCTCGCTCGGATGAATCCCCTGCCAATATCTTGGTCTTTTGGAGAGAAGATATCCTTGACCTGTCCATGATTGAAGCCAATGCCCAATTCATTTCTACCAATGCGAAGATAAAATCTTAAAATACTCAAGGTGCTCTCCTTACGTAAGTTAACAAAGTCAGGGAGATTTCTCTTTCCACAAAAGCTGCTAGCAAGGGTTCCAAACCTTAAGTGACTTAGTCAGTAAGTCCATTCGCCGGTATGGCGAAGCAAGGAAAGCGGCTAGAAAGACAAAGAGCTAATGATGACTAGCCTTAAC